GCAAGCGTAGCTTAATCTTAAAGCAAAACACTGAAGATGTTTAGACGGTCCCTAGAAAGACCCGCGAGCACAAAGGCTTGGTCCTGACTTTACTGTCAGCTCTGGCTAGACTTACACATGCAAGTATCCGCCCTCCTGTGAGGATGCCCATTTTTCCCTATTTGGGAACATGGAGCTGGTATCAGGCACAACACTTGTTTAGCCCACGACACCTTGCTAGGCCACACCCTCAAGGGAACTCAGCAGTGATAAACATTAAGCTATAAGCGAAAGCTTGACTTAGTTAAAGCCACATACCCCCTTAGGGCCGGTAAAGCTCGTGCCAGCCACCGCGGTTATACGAGAGGCCCAAGTTGACAGACCACGGCGTAAAGCGTGGTTAAGGAGATAAGTAGAACTAAAGCCGAACGACCCCGGGGCTGTTATACGCTCACTGAAGGTACGAAGTTCACCCACGAAAGTGGCTTTAACAACACCTGACCCCACGAAAGCTGAGAAACAAACTGGGATTAGATACCCCACTATGCTCAGCCCTGAACATCGATTGTACTATACAACCCCGATCCGCCTGGGAATTACGGACACCTAGTCTGAAACCCAAAGGACTTGGCGGTGCTTTACATCCACCTAGAGGAGCCTGTCCTGTAACCGATAAACCCCGTTCAACCTCACCCCCTCTTGCTTTTCCCGCCTATATACCGCCGTCGTCAGCTTACCCTGTGAGGGTCCTAATAGTAAGCACAATCGGCAAAGCCCAGTACGTCAGGTCGAGGTGTAGCGTATGAGGAGGAAAGAGATGGGCTACATTCACTAACAATAGTGAACACGAATTCTGTGTTGAAACACACACCTGAAGGGGGATTTAGCAGTAAGTTGGAAGCAGAGCGTCCTACTGAAATCTGGCTCTAAAGCGCGTACATACCGCCCGTCACCCTCTCTAAGTCTATAGAATCCTGTTATCTTAAAAACCTTCGACTGCAAAAGGGAGGAAAGTCGTAACATGGTAAGCGTACCGGAAGGTGTGCTTGGCAAAACCAGAGTATAGCTTAGGAAAGATTAGCATCTCCCTTACACCGAGAAGACATTCGTGCAAGTCGAATTACTCTGACGCCTATTAGCTAGCCCCACCCTCCCATCCTTATAACAATTAATAATCAATATCCCTTAATACACTAACAAGACGTAACTTAAGCTAAACCATTTTTCCCCTAAAGTACGAGCGACGGAAAGTAGGACTTTGTGGAGCAATAGAGAAAGTACCGCAAGGGAACGCTGAAAGAAAGATGAAATAGATTAGTACAAGCGCAAAGAAGCAGAGATCCCACCTCGTACCTTTTGCATCATGATTTAGCCAGTCCCATCGAGCAAAGAGCTTTTTAGTTTGACGCCCCGAAACTAAGGGAGCTACTCCAAGACAGCCTATTAATTAGGGCAAACCCGTCTCTGTGGCAAAAGAGTGGGAAGATCTTCGAGTAGAGGTGACAGACCTACCGAACTTAGATATAGCTGGTTGCCTGAGAAATGAATAGGAGTTCAGCCTTCCGGCTTCTCTCTTCACGCTTAGCGCATAGTGCTTTAATAATCGATAACTAGAGATAACCGTTAGAGTTATTCGAAGGGGGTACAGCCCCTTCGAAACAAGACACAACTTTTACAGGAGGGTAAAGACCATATCCAAACCAAAGAATTAATGTTTATCGTGGGCCTGAAAGCAGCCATCCTAACAGAAAGCGTTAAAGCTCAAACATGAAATTTAAACTTCAACAATACCGATAATCCAATCTTAACCCCCTAACCCCTATCAGGCCATCCTGTGCATGCATAGGAGTGAACATGCTAATATGAGTAATAAGAGACACCTCCGCCTCTCTCCTTGCATACGTGTAAATCGGAACGGACCCCCCACCGAACATTAACGGCCCCAAACGAAGAGGGCATTGAAGAATTAATCTAGCAGACTGGAAAACCCTCCACTATACTACACCGTTAACCCTACACTGGTATGCTTCTAAGGAAAGACTAAAAGAAAAAGAAGGAACTCGGCAAACCCATAACTAGCCTCGCCTGTTTACCAAAAACATCGCCTCTTGAAAACCCAACATAAGAGGTCTCGCCTGCCCAGTGACCTTAAAAATATGTTCAACGGCCGCGGTATTTTGACCGTGCAAAGGTAGCGCAATCACTTGTCTTTTAAATCAAGACCCGTATGAATGGCGGAACGAGGGCTAGACTGTCTCCTTTTTCAAGTCAATGAAATTGATCTCTCCGTGCAGAAGCGGAGATGAAACCATAAGACGAGAAGACCCTGTGGAGCTTTAGGCAACGAAACAGATCACGCCCAGCATGCTTGAATAAAAGACTGAGCCTAGTGTAAAACTGCTCCTATGCCTTCGGTTGGGGCGACCATGGAGTAACAAAAAACCTCCAAGTGAGAGGGAGCATTCATTAATTTTCCTTTACTTACACCAACATAGCTTATCCTATATATACCCTCCCAGAATTAAGAGCCACAACTCTAACTAACAGAACTTCTGACCTAAATTGATCCGGCAATGCCGATTAACGGACTAAGTTACCCCAGGGATAACAGCGCAATCCTCTTCCAGAGCCCCTATCGACAAGAGGGTTTACGACCTCGATGTTGGATCAGGACATCCTAATGGTGCAGCCGCTATTAAGGGTTCGTTTGTTCAACGATTAAAGTCCTACGTGATCTGAGTTCAGACCGGAGTAATCCAGGTCGGTTTCTATCTATGTAATAACCTTTTCTAGTACGAAAGGACCGAAAAGGAAGGGTCAATGTTTAAAACACACCCTACCCTTACCCAATGAAGCCATCTAAATTGGGCAAAAGACTATAACTTTAATTTTACCAAAGACAACGGTACACAACAAGGCAGCAGACTATAAATGCACTAAGACTTATTGACCCTTAGATATAGAGATTAATACTCTCTCCTTTAAACCTAAGCTTTAAGAACCATATAAGGCCTAAATCACACCCGCATTGTGTTAGGTTAAGGTAGCAAAGCCTGGTAATGCAAAAGGTCTAAGTTCTTTGTATCAGAGGTTCAAATCCTCTCCCTAACTATGATAGCCTTAATCATCACTCACTTAATTAACCCCCTGGCCTTCATTATTCCCGTATTACTAGCAGTAGCCTTCCTAACCCTCATCGAACGAAAAGTCCTAGGTTACATACAACTACGAAAAGGCCCAAATATTGTAGGGCCCTATGGGCTCCTACAACCAATCGCTGATGGTGTAAAACTATTCATTAAAGAACCCGTGCGTCCTTCAACATCGTCCCCTGTTCTATTTCTACTAGCACCCATGCTTGCCCTTACCCTTGCTCTTACTCTTTGAGCCCCCATACCTCTTCCCTTCCCTGTTATTGACCTAAATCTCAGCATCCTCTTCATCCTGGCGCTTTCCAGCCTCGCAGTTTATTCAATCTTAGGGTCAGGGTGAGCATCAAATTCAAAGTATGCCCTCATTGGAGCCTTACGGGCCGTAGCCCAAACCATTTCTTATGAAGTTAGTCTAGGACTTATTCTACTAAGCGCAATTATCTTCACTGGTGGCTTTACACTCCAAACTTTTAATGTTACCCAAGAAGGCATCTGATTGATTTTACCCAGCTGGCCCTTAGCTGCAATATGATATGTTTCCACACTAGCAGAAACAAACCGAGCCCCCTTCGACCTGACTGAAGGAGAATCCGAACTCGTCTCAGGTTTCAATGTAGAGTATGCAGGAGGCCCCTTCGCCCTATTCTTCCTAGCAGAGTACGCAAACATCCTTCTTATAAACACACTTTCTGCGACCCTATTCCTAGGGGCTACACACCTTCCAACAATTCCAGAACTCTCTGCGGCAAACTTAATAACGAAGGCAGCACTCCTCTCTATTATGTTCCTATGAGTTCGAGCCTCCTATCCCCGATTTCGGTATGACCAACTTATGCACTTAGTCTGAAAAAACTTTCTTCCCCTTACACTAGCCCTGGTAATTTGACATCTTGCACTTCCAACCTCCTTTGCCGGATTGCCCCCACAACTGTAACACAGGGAACTGTGCCTGAAACCAAAGGGCCACTTTGATAGAGTGAAAAATGTGGGTTAGAGCCCCTCCAGTTCCTTAGAAAGAAGGGATTCGAACCCTACCCTAAGAGATCAAAACTCTTAGTGCTTCCGCTACACCACTTCCTATATATGTTAGTAAGGTAAGCCAACTTAAGCTCTTGGGCCCATACCCCAAGCATGTAGGTTGAAATCCTACCCTTACTAATGCTGCCCCCATTACTTACGCCCTTGTTTTTAGCCATACTGGGAATCGGTACACTAACCACACTAATAAGCTCCCACTGACTACTTGCATGAATAGGCTTGGAAATTAATTCCCTCGCTATTCTACCCCTCATAATCCAAAACCAACACCCACGAGCAGTTGAAGCAACAATTAAATACTTCCTTACACAAGCAACTGCTGCCGCTACACTACTATTCGCCAGCGCAGCCAACGCATGACTAACGGGGCAATGGGACATTAAAGAAGTAACAGACCCCCTTGTCATCATAACTATTACCCTCGCCCTAGCACTAAAAATAGGCCTAGCCCCTATGCATTCTTGGCTACCAGAAGTCCTCCAAGGGTCAGATTTAACCACAGGGCTGATTATCTCGACATGGCAAAAAATTGCCCCCTTTGCTCTCCTCGTGCAGGTCCAAGGTACATACTCGCCTACCCTTATTATTTTAGGAGTATTATCCACGCTCGTAGGGGGCTGAGGGGGGCTAAACCAAACTCAACTACGAAAAATCCTTGCCTACTCTTCAATCGCTCATCTAGGCTGAATAACGTTGATTATGCAGTTCTCTACCCCCTTGGCCCTCATAACACTTTTTATTTACCTAATCATGACAACCTCAATATTCCTTACCTGCCTGCTCAACAGCACGACTACCATTAACTCACTAGCTACCTCCTGGTCAAAAGCCCCCGTACTTACAGCCTTCGCACCCCTTGTCCTCCTGTCCCTAGGAGGACTCCCACCATTGACAGGTTTCGCCCCAAAATGGTTGATTCTGCAAGAACTAACTAAACAAGACCTAGGGCTACTCGCCACAACAACCGCACTTACCGCCCTCCTTAGTCTCTTCTTCTACCTCCGAGTCATATATGCAATAGCCATCACATTATTCCCCCTCCACCTGGCAAATACAACCCCGTGACGATTTTCAAACAATCACAATACCCTTCCTCTAGCTATGTCAACAATGGCCACAATTTTAYYMYKWSYYMTCACMMMWSTACACCTTCTCTTTTATCCAAAAGAAATCCGCCTTTAATTCACCCCAAAATTAACGCAACAGTAAAACAGAAATTTAGGATCACATTAGACCAAGGGCCTTCAAAGCCCTAAGAGGGAGTTAGAATCTCCCAATTTCTACCATAAGGCCTGCAAGATATTACCTCACATCGACTGCATGCAAAACAGACACTTTAATTAAGCTAAGGCCTCCCTAGACCGGTAGGTCTCGATCCTACAACTTCTTAGTTAACAGCTAAGCGCTCAAGCCAACGAGCCTCGGTCTAAACCTTTACTCCCACCCAGTGTTATTTACAATACAGCTGAAGGATAAAAGCCCTGGCAGGTGGTTACCCTGCTTCTTTAGACTTGCAATCTAACATGTTATACACCTCAAGGCTTAAAAAGATTTTTGGCAAGAAGAGGAATTGAACCTCTGTTTATGGGGCTACAACCCACCGCTTAGAACTCAGCCATCCTACCTGTGGCAATCACACGCTGATTTTTCTCTACCAACCACAAAGATATTGGCACCCTTTACCTACTATTTGGTGCCTGAGCCGGAATGGTGGGCACAGCCCTAAGCCTACTCATTCGAGCCGAACTAAGCCAACCTGGATCTCTCCTAGGAGACGATCAAATTTATAATGTAATCGTAACTGCTCACGCTTTTGTGATGATCTTTTTCATAGTTATGCCTGTTATAATTGGAGGCTTTGGAAACTGACTTATCCCCCTAATAATTGGTGCTCCGGATATAGCATTCCCTCGAATAAACAACATAAGCTTCTGACTTCTTCCTCCTTCCTTTCTCCTACTACTTTCCTCTTCAGCTGTAGAGGCCGGGGCTGGGACAGGATGAACTGTTTATCCTCCCCTAGCTGGAAACCTGGCACATGCAGGAGCCTCTGTTGATCTAACCATTTTCTCACTACATCTAGCAGGAATTTCCTCAATCCTAGGGGCTATTAACTTTATTACCACAATCATTAATATAAAACCAGCAGCAACCTCAATATACCAAATCCCCCTATTTGTTTGAGCCGTCCTAATTACTGCTGTCCTCCTTCTCCTTTCACTTCCCGTCTTAGCTGCTGGAATTACAATGCTCTTAACAGATCGAAACCTAAACACTGCTTTCTTCGACCCGGCAGGAGGAGGGGACCCTGTTCTATACCAACACTTATTCTGATTCTTCGGACACCCAGAGGTCTATATCCTAATTCTTCCAGGCTTTGGTATGATTTCCCACATTGTAGCCTACTACTCTGGCAAAAAAGAACCCTTTGGCTATATGGGAATGGTCTGAGCAATGATGGCCATTGGCCTTCTGGGATTTATCGTGTGAGCTCATCATATGTTCACTGTCGGCATGGACGTAGACACCCGTGCCTACTTTACATCTGCCACCATAATTATTGCCATCCCAACTGGCGTAAAAGTTTTCAGCTGACTTGCAACCCTACACGGGGGAAACATTAAATGAGAAACCCCCATACTATGAGCCCTTGGTTTCATCTTCCTCTTTACAGTGGGAGGATTGACCGGTATTGTACTAGCCAACTCATCTCTGGACATTGTTCTCCATGACACTTACTATGTCGTAGCTCACTTCCACTACGTCTTGTCAATAGGAGCAGTCTTTGCTATCGTTGCAGGCTTCGTCCACTGATTCCCCCTATTTACAGGATTTACCCTCCACGACACTTGAACTAAAATCCACTTTGCACTCATGTTTACAGGTGTTAACCTCACTTTCTTCCCTCAACATTTCCTAGGCCTAGCTGGAATACCCCGTCGATACTCAGACTACCCAGATGCATATACTATCTGAAACACCATCTCCTCTATTGGCTCCATAGTGTCCCTAGTGGCAGTAATCCTATTCCTCTTCATTATCTGAGAGGCCTTCGCCGTTAAACGCTTAGTTCACTCAGTAGAGTTTACCGCTACAAACGTAGAATGACTTCACGGCTGCCCTCCCCCTTACCATACATTCGAAGAGCCTGCCTTCGTCCAAATTCAACCACAATTGACGAGAAGGGAGGGAGTTGAACCCCCATAAACTGGTTTCAAGCCAGCTACATAACCGCTCTGTCACCTTCTTTATGAGATGCTAGTAAAACACCCATTACATTGCCTTGTCAAGGCAAAATTGTGAGTTAGACCCTCACGTATCTTATGTTTAAATAATGGCCCATCCCTCACAATTAGGTCTTCAAGATGCAGCTTCCCCTCTTATAGAAGAACTCCTTCATTTTCATGACCATGCTATAATAATTATTCTCCTAATCAGCGTCTTTGTGCTATATATCATTACTGCAATAGCCACCGCCAAACTTACTGACAAGCTCATTCTTGACTCTCAAGAGGTAGAAATTATTTGAACCGTGCTGCCGGCTATTATTCTTATCCTAATTGCCCTTCCCTCCCTCCGCCTCCTATACCTAATAGATGAAATTAACCACCCTCATCTAACAATTAAAGCAATAGGACATCAATGATACTGAAGCTATGAGTACACAGACTATGAAGATCTTGCATTTGACTCCTACATAATTCCCACACAAGATCTGACCCCCGGTCAATTCCGCCTGCTAGAAGTAGATCACCGAATAGTTGTACCAGCAGACTCCCCAGTCCGAACCCTTGTCTCCGCCGAAGACGTCCTCCACTCCTGAGCCCTCCCATCCCTGGGGCTCAAAACAGATGCAGTTCCAGGCCGTTTAAACCAGACAACCTTTATTGCCAGCCGACCGGGAGTCTACTACGGACAGTGTTCTGAAATCTGTGGGGCCAACCACAGTTTTATGCCTATTGTTGTCGAAGCAGTACCCTTAGAACACTTCGAAAACTGAGCCACATACATACTTGAGGACGCCTCACTAAGAAGCTGAACTGGCCACAGCGTTAGCCTTTTAAGCTAAAAATTGGTGACTGCCAACCACCTTTAGTGCCTCCCATCATGCCACAATTGAACCCCACACCCTGATTTCCCATCCTCGTTCTCTGCTGAACCGTCTTCCTAGTCTTTATCCCCCCAAAAGTACTAGCCCATGCTCATCCTAATCAGCCATCACCCCAGAGCGCTAAAAAATCTAAAGAAACATCCTGAATCTGACCTTGATATTAAGCTTCTTTGATCAATTTATAAGCCCAACATTCCTAGGATTACCATTAATTGTCCTTGCCGTAGCCCTTCCCTGAGTACTATACCCCACACCTACGCAACGATGACTTAATAATCGCCTACTAACCCTCCAAAACTGATTTATCTTCCGATTTACACAACAACTGCTTTTACCCCTCAACCCCGGAGGACACAAATGAGCAGCCATTCTCACCTCTTTAATAATTTTTTTATTGACTATAAATATCTTGGGCCTCCTTCCCTATACTTTTACCCCTACTACGCAGCTATCTCTCAATATGGGCCTTGCAGCACCCTTTTGACTAGCAACTGTAATTATTGGCTTACGAAATCAACCTACACATGCTTTAGGACATCTTCTACCAGAAGGTACCCCCACACTCTTGATTCCTATCCTTATTATCATCGAGACAATTAGCTTATTTATTCGCCCCCTGGCCTTGGGAGTACGACTCACTGCCAATTTAACAGCCGGCCACCTCCTAATTCAACTCATTGCCACAGCAGCTTTCGTATTATTACCCCTCATACCTACCGTGTCCCTCTTAACCGTAACACTACTATTTCTGCTGACTCTCTTGGAAATCGCCGTAGCAATAATCCAAGCCTACGTATTTGTCCTTCTTTTAAGCCTATATCTACAAGAAAACGTTTAATGGCCCATCAAGCACACCCCTACCACATAGTAGACCCCAGCCCCTGACCTCTAACAGGGGCCATTGCCGCCCTACTAATAACCTCCGGCATAGCAATATGATTCCACACTCGCTCCATAATTATGATCCTTCTCGGGGCCATCCTACTAATCATGACAACATGTCAGTGATGACGAGACGTCGTCCGAGAAGGGACATTTCAGGGACATCACACTCCCCCCGTCCAAAAAGGACTTCGATTCGGAATAATCCTATTCATCGCCTCAGAAGTTCTCTTCTTTGCAGGATTCTTCTGAGCCTTCTATCACTCAAGCCTAGCACCTGCCCCCGAACTAGGGGGTAACTGACCACCCGCAGGCATTTCACCCTTGGACCCCTTCGAAGTCCCCCTTCTAAACACAGCCGTGCTCCTTGCCTCCGGGGTAACAGTTACTTGGGCCCATCATAGCATTATAGAGACAAAACGAAAACAGACTATTCACTCCCTAGCACTAACAATCCTTTTAGGGGGCTATTTCACTATACTACAGGCCCTAGAATATATAGAAGCCCCATTCACAATTGCAGACGGTGTGTATGGCGCTACATTCTTTGTAGCAACCGGTTTCCATGGACTACACGTAATTATTGGCTCCACATTCCTGGCCGTCTGCCTACTTCGCCAGATCCGCCACCATTTCACCTCTACCCACCACTTCGGATTTGAAGCAGCTGCATGATACTGACACTTTGTCGATGTAGTGTGACTATTCCTTTACGTCTCCATCTACTGATGAGGATCTTAATCTTTCTAGTATCTATAAGTACATGTGACTTCCAATCACCCAGTCTTGGTTAAAGCCCAAGGAAAGATATATGAGTCTTATTACCATAGTTATTCTAATCTCCCTTGTCTTATCCGCTGCCCTAGCAGCCGTCTCCTTCTGGCTACCCCAAATAAACCCAGACTACGAAAAACTTTCCCCCTACGAATGCGGCTTTGACCCCCTCGGCTCTGCCCGACTGCCCTTTTCACTCCGATTCTTCCTAGTCGCTATCCTATTTCTACTCTTCGACCTGGAGATCGCCCTGCTCCTTCCGCTCCCCTGAGGCAATCAACTAGCTTCCCCCTTACTTACATTTATATGAGCTTCAACTGTCTTGATCCTCCTTACCCTCGGCTTAATTTACGAGTGGCTTCAAGGAGGCCTAGAATGGGCCGAATAGGCAATTAGTTTAAGAAAAATATTTGATTTCGGCTCAGAAGCCTGTGGTTAAAGTCCACAATTGTCTAATGACTCCCGTCCATTTCGCCTTTTCATCCACCTTCATCCTGGGTCTTACAGGCCTAGCGTTTCATCGACACCACCTTCTCTCTGCCTTACTATGCTTAGAGGGAATAATGCTTTCACTATTTATTGCCCTCTCACTATGGGCACTTCAACTTAATTCTACCAGTCTTTCAGCCTCCCCCATCCTTTTATTAGCATTCTCAGCCTGTGAAGCAAGCGCAGGACTTGCTTTACTAGTAGCTACCGCTCGAACCCACGGGACTGACCGACTGCAAAACCTCAACCTCTTACAATGCTAAAAATCCTATTTTCCACCTTTATGCTTATCCTAACAACCTGATTACTCCCTCCAAAATGACTCTGATCCGGCACCCTCGTGCACAGTTTCGCCATTGCCCTCCTCAGCTTGACTTGCTTTCAGACCCTCTCAGAGACAGGGTGGACCTCTTTAAACCTAACTATAGCAACAGACACTCTTTCAGCCCCCCTGTTAGTCCTCTCCTGCTGACTACTTCCCCTCATGCTCTTAGCAAGCCAAAATCATCTATCCACACAACCCACTAACCGCCAACGACTATACATTACACTACTAATCTCTCTTCAATTTTTCCTAATCCTGGCTTTCAGTGCTACTGAAGTAGTCATATTCTATGTTGTATTTGAAGCTACCCTTATCCCAACCCTAATTATCATCACCCGCTGGGGAAACCAAGCAGAACGTCTTAAAGCAGGCACTTACTTTTTATTTTATACTTTAGCAGGTTCACTTCCTCTACTTATTGCCCTCTTCCTTTTACAAAACGACACAGGATCTCTCTCCCTACTCATCCTTCAATTCACTACTTTTGATCCCATAACAACCTACGCACACAAACTATGATGAGCAGGGTGCCTTCTTGCATTTCTAATCAAGATACCTTTGTACGGAGTACATCTTTGACTCCCCAAAGCCCACGTAGAGGCTCCGATTGCAGGCTCCATGGTATTAGCCGCCGTCTTACTAAAACTAGGGGGGTACGGAATAATCCGGATGATGGTCGTCCTAGAACCTCTCACTAAAGAGCTAGGTTACGCATTTATTATCCTTGCACTATGAGGCATCATCATAACAGGCTCAATCTGCCTCCGCCAAACAGACTTAAAATCGTTAATCGCCTACTCCTCCGTCAGCCACATGGGGCTCGTGGCAGGAGGCATTCTAATCCAGACCCCCTGAGGATTTTCTGGAGCATTAATCCTCATAATCGCCCATGGCCTAACTTCCTCCGCCCTATTCTGTTTGGCAAACACAAACTATGAGCGCACTCACAGCCGAACAATGATTCTAGCACGAGGCCTGCAAATAGTACTTCCCTTAATAACAACATGATGATTTATTGCAAGCCTTGCCAATTTAGCCCTTCCTCCTCTCCCAAACCTGATGGGAGAGCTAATAATTATAACCTCCTTACTCAACTGATCTTGATGGACTCTGCTACTCACCGGAACAGGTACCCTCGTTACAGCAAGTTACTCCCTATACATGTTTCTTATAACCCAACGAGGCAACCTCCCCAACCACATCATCTCTCTCGACCCAACCCATACCCGAGAGCACTTACTCATTGCCCTTCACTTACTCCCCTTACTCCTCCTAATCCTTAAACCGGAACTAATTTGAGGTTGAGCCCCCTGTAGCTATAGTTTAACAAAAACATTAGATTGTGATTCTAAAAATAGAGGTTAAAACCCTCTTAGCCACCGAGAGAGGCTCGATAGCAACAAGGACTGCTAATCCTCGTCACCCTGGTTTAACTCCACGGCTCACTCGTAAATGCTTCTAAAGGATAACAGCCCCATCCGTTGGTCTTAGGAACCAAAAACTCTTGGTGCAAATCCAAGTAGTAGCTATGCACTCTACATCACTTATTATAACCTCGAGCATTTTAATAATCTTTGCCCTCTTAGCGCACCCCCTAACCTCAACAATATCGTCACGACCCCAAACCCCAAACTGAGCCCTCTCCCACGTCAAAACATCAGTAAAATTAGCATTCTTCGTCAGTCTTCTCCCCCTACTTACATATCTCAACGAAGGTGCAGAAACCGTGATTACCACCTGAACCTGAATGAATACCCTGACCTTTGACGTAAACATCAGCCTTAAATTCGACCACTACTCAATTATTTTTACCCCAGTCGCTCTTTACGTCACATGATCAATCTTAGAATTCGCATCCTGATACATGCACGCTGACCCCTTCATGAACCGATTCTTTAAATATCTTCTAACCTTCCTTATCGCCATAATTATTCTAGTTACAGCCAACAACATGTTTCAACTATTCATCGGCTGGGAAGGTGTAGGTATCATGTCTTTCCTTCTCATTGGCTGATGGTACGGTCGAGCAGATGCAAATACTGCAGCCCTCCAAGCCGTGCTCTACAACCGAGTAGGTGACATTGGACTAATCTTCGCCATAGCTTGGATAGCAACAAATCTCAACTCATGAGAGATACAACAAATCTTCGCTACCGCCAAAGACTTTGACCTCACTTACCCCCTTCTAGGTTTAATTATTGCTGCAACAGGAAAATCAGCCCAATTTGGACTACATCCCTGACTCCCTTCTGCCATAGAAGGCCCTACACCAGTTTCCGCTCTACTTCACTCCAGCACTATAGTCGTCGCAGGCATTTTTCTACTAATCCGCATAAGCCCTTTAATAGAAGACACCCCTACCACTCTAACCATCTGCTTATGTCTCGGCGCTCTCACAACCCTATTCACCGCTACCTGCGCCCTCACCCAAAATGACATCAAAAAAATCGTTGCATTCTCCACATCCAGTCAGCTAGGTCTTATAATAGTAACAATTGGCCTCAATCAACCACAACTAGCATTCCTCCACATCTGCACGCACGCCTTCTTTAAAGCTATGCTTTTTCTATGTTCCGGTTCCATCATCCATAGCTTAAATGATGAACAAGACATTCGGAAAATAGGAGGTATACACCATCTCACCCCCCTCACATCCTCTTGCCTTACAATTGGCAGCCTCGCTCTAACGGGCACCCCCTTTTTAGCAGGATTTTTCTCCAAAGATGCCATTATTGAAGCCCTAAATACCTCCCACATCAACGCCTGAGCCCTTACTCTCACCCTCTTAGCCACCTCTTTCACAGCCATCTACAGTCTCCGCGTAGTATTTTTTGTAACCATGGGTTACCCCCGATTTAATCCGCTGTCACCCATTAATGAAAATAACCCAGCAGTAGTAAACCCCTTAAAACGCTTAGCATGAGGAAGCATCATTGCAGGCCTACTAATTACATCCAACCTCACCCCCCTAAAAACACCCGTCATAACAATACCACCAATACTTAAATTAGCTGCCCTCGCAGTAACAATTATAGGTCTTCTGGTTGCACTGGAACTGACCTCTTTAACAAACAAACAATTCAAGCCCACCCCTAAATTAGTAACCCATCACTTCTCCAATATACTCGGCTTCTTCCCAGCCATTATGCATCGACTCACTCCCAAACTTAGCCTAACCTTAGGCCAAACAATCGCCAGTCAAATAATTGACCAAACATGATTTGAAAAAACAGGCCCACAAGCCCTAACCTCCCTCAACCTCCCTGCAGTAACTATAATAAGTAACATCCAACGAGGCATAATCAAAACATACCTCACACTATTCGTTCTTACACTTACACTCATGGCACTTTTCACTGCCTATTAAACAGCCCGAAGGGCCCCTCGACTCAAACCCCGTGTCAACTCTAACACTACAAACAAAGTCAACAGCAACACCCATGCACTAATCACCAACAATCACCCACCAGACGAATACATTAAAGCAACCCCTCCAATATCCCCACGAAACATAGAAAACTCCCCTGCATCGTCAGATGGCATTCAAGAACACTCATACCAACCACCCCAAAATAGTATTGACACTAATCCCAACCCTACCACATACATAATTGTGTAAACTACCACAGGTCGACTGCCCCAAGTTTCAGGAAAAGGCTCGGCTGCAAGCGCAGCTGAATAAGCAAACACCACCAGCATTCCTCCCAGGTAAATCAAAAACAAAACTAAGGATAAGAAAGGACCCCCATGTCCAACTAAAACACCACACGCCATGCCTGAAACTACGACCAAGCCAAAAGCACCAAAATATGGGGAAGGATTAGAAGCAACCGCAACCAGCCCTATCGTAAAACAGAATAAAATTAAATACAAGACAAAGGTCATAATTCCTGCCAGGACTCTAACCTGGACTAACGACTTGAAAAACCATCGTTGTAATTCAACTACAAGAACATTATGGCAAATCTACGAAAAACCCACCCTTTACTAAAAATTGCTAACGACGCATTAATTGACCTCCCAACTCCATCAAGCATTTCAGCATGATGAAACTTTGGCTCCCTTCTAGGACTTTGCTTGATAGCCCAGATCCTTACCGGTCTCTTCCTCGCTATACACTACACATCAGATATCGCGACAGCCTTCACCTCCGTAGCACACATCTGTCGAGATGTGAACTTCGGATGACTAATTCGTAACATACACGCTAACGGAGCATCTTTCTTTTTTATCTGCATCTACTTGCACATCGGCCGAGGCCTCTACTACGGGTCTTACCTTTACAAAGAAACATGAAACATTGGCGTCATTCTCCTTTTACTAGTAATAATAACTGCCTTTGTAGGATACGTCCTGCCTTGAGGACAAATATCATTCTGAGGTGCTACCGTCATCACCAACCTCCTCTCCGCAATCCCCTATGTTGGAGGGACACTAGTCCAATGAATCTGAGGCGGCTTTTCAGTAGATAATGCTACCCTCACTCGATTCTTTGCCTTCCATTTCCTACTTCCCTTTATTATCGCAGCTGCTACCCTGCTCCATCTGATTTTCCTCCACGAAACAGGGTCAAACAACCCAGCAGGCCTTAACTCAAATGCAGACAAAATCTCCTTTCACCCATACTTTACATACAAAGACCTCCTAGGCTTCGTAATACTCCTTGCAGCTCTAACCTCTCTAGCACTATTCTCCCCCAACTTACTGGGAGACCCAGACAACTTTACCCCCGCAAATCCTCTAGTCACACCCCCTCACATTAAGCCTGAATGATACTTCCTATTCGCCTACGCAATCCTGCGTTCGATCCCTAATAAACTCGGAGGCGTTCTTGCCCTACTATTCTCTATCCTTGTTCTTATACTAATCCCCATCCTTCATACCTCTAAACAACGAGGCTTAACTTTCCGACCACTCTCACAAATCCTATTCTGAACACTTGTCGCAGATGTCGCAATCCTAACCTGAATTGGGGGAATGCCTGTAGAACACCCCTTCGTCATTATCGGACAAGTAGCCTCGCTCTTGTACTTCACTATTTTCCTAATCTTAATACCCCTAGCAGGCTTACTAGAAAATAAAACCCTCGGATGAGGTTGCATTAGTAGCTCAGCGCCCAGAGCCCCGGCCTTGTAAGCCGGCCGTCGGAGGTTAAATTCCTCCCTAATGCTTAGAAAAAGGAGACTCAAACTCCTACCCCTAGCCCCCAAAGCTAGGATTCTTACATTAAACTATTCTCTAATGAAGTGATATAAAGACATATCTTTCAAACATTACATACAACTGTTTTCAAGGACATACAGTTCTGACATTATACTAATGTTTGCCCTCTAATTTTACTATGTATTTCAAACTCTGATTCTCCAGTTATTCACAGTATTAACTGTTAACCCCAAAACCACAGAAATTAAACGACCGTAGTCATATCTGAAAATTACAACTACTAATATATGAATCAAAAATACCTATAAGATTGAACTAGCAACATAATGTTAGCAAATTTATGCCATTATAAATGTTTAATAATAAACACCTGTTGCTGACAAAATTTTAAGCAAACACTAAAAATGTTAAAAACGTTACCCCTAAACAATCCGCAAGCACATTCAGAGATTAACCAACCTGACATACTTACATGCCAAGCTCAAAATAGGTCTAGATATAGAAGTATTCTAACCCGCATGTAAAAATGCCCCTGACTCCCATTCAGAAATCACGATAACCGACATTACGTACACTTATTTAACTGTCCCATAAACAGATAAACCAGTCACAGTCAAGCACTAATCTACAGCTAAACATTAAAGCTTTTTTGCTCTTAAGCCTGATAGGACCGTAACTTCTTAAAAAGACGGTAAAACTTTAGCCAACCACCGCAGCAAAATTACGGACCTATGCCCTAAAACTGGAAAATCCCAGCCTCAACACCACCTTTAGGTTCGGAATTTTCAAGCGGCCCAGACATGCCCGTATTCCTAAGAAAGGCAGAAAAGTCCCTGCGTTCCTGAAAATTCCCGACCTAAAGGTGCTGTTCTTATATTCCAAAATTTCGCTGTACCCCACTATCCCATAAGCTGTAGGCACTTAAAAT